ACAAATAATTGGAATTGAATTTCTTGATCTGTATCTTCCATTTTTGGAAACTTATAAAGTTCTTCTGTTAAGCCCTGATCAATGAACCTACAAAACCCTTCAAATTGTATCTGATTAAATCCGGGTATTGTAGACATTTTCCCATTTCCACCCCCAAGCATTTTTTTTTGAATTTCCCGTTTATGCTTATAGAAAAAAATCCCATTATTTGCCCATTCTTCATCAAATCATATAGATCGATATAACAATGATGGAATTTCTATTCTGTTTACTGAATCACATGAAATTTTACCTAACTCCATATAATATAAATAGATGGAATGTATGCAATACGTATGAACGGAGGAATAAAGAGAATTTTCTACTCAAATCGAAATTTGCAACAGATACAAATGGAAAGGAAGTGATAAATTCCACTTAAATTTAGGGAGTTTTGTATAGAATAACAAAACAAATAGCAAAACAAAAAGTTATTCAATTTCTACCATTATTATGATATTCCGTATTCCAATTCAATTGGATACCAGAAATGTATTCAGGATTTGATTTCTTCAATGAGATAATGATAATGAGATAAAGACATAATAATCATAAACAATATAGTATAGAATATTAGAATTTCTTTTTTTTAGCACTTAACTTTTTTATTTATGTTATGGGGTTTACATATACCCATAATTGCTGTTATAATTTAAATTCAGAAGGATTTTTGATTTTTTATTGAAAATAAAAATTATTAGTTTTGTATCCATTTGAATTTTCTTATATCATTAGGGAAACACAATTTTAGATTCAAATTCAAGAATCGTTCATGGATTCACAATCAATAGTTAACGGTTCCAATTTGTATTGAATTTTTGCTTTTATGACTGAAAACCCAGATGTGATTTTTCAATAGAAAATGAAAAGAAACTTTTTATATATTCGGTATTTTAAGATACTATATAATCAATCGAAGGGGTTGATCCAATCCAAACAAAAAAGGAAGGATTTCTTTTAGGAAAGGGATTAAAAAAAACGGGATTCAAAATACAAGTACAATAAAAAAACAAAAGGGGGAAATTTTGTCATCTATTTTGTATCATTTTGGCGGCATGGCCGAGCGGTAAGGCGGGGGACTGCAAATCCTTTTTCCCCAGTTCAAATCCGGGTGTCGCCTGATCAATAAAAGAATCAAAATAATCTATTCTGTTTTGCTGATATAACTTGCCAAAATTTTTTCGGTATAAGTAAGCGCAGGAAAAGGACTCTTGAGACTTGCTTGATTCAAAGTATCTGGGGGGGGTTCCGTTCTTTACAATGAAAATGCATTAAATCCCTTCGCTAGGGTTTAAGGAAAGACTCTAGTCGTGAAAAAAACAGGTAAATTTGGATATGATAGCCCTTCCACTACTAATGTAGTGTCGACTGAGTGGGTCTTGAATTAGATTGGATAGCCGAACGGGGAATCTAATTTAATTACTATTTGTGGAAAGAGCAAAAAAAACTTTGTTTGTATACATACTCATCAAAGTTTCTGAGCACTCTGGCATTCATTCAATAGTAATTCGATTCGATTAAATGGATAATTTCTTGTTAGTTATTTATATCTAAATTATATAAATTTAGTACAAAAAGAAATTTTGACTTAAATTTTTACTTTTCGATAACCTCTAGTCAAGAATGTAATAGGACGTCTTCGATTGTTTCGTAGCGACAATTGTCGATGACAAGATTTAGATCAAATAAATAGGAAACCCCTAAAAGAAATAAGAGTATGCGTTAGATAATAATATATCTTGATTCTATATTTTTATACTTTTGACTTAATCTTAATGAACTTAATCTTAATGAAATGAAGGGTGACAAAAGAAATAATAGATCTTATTATTCGGGCATGTTAATTATATTAACTTAACATTCCTTTGATACTTTTGATGATACTTTTGATCCTTTCAAGGTAGTCCCTGCGTATTTTGTTTGTGCTTAATGTTTTCTGATTCTACTAGAAATCTTCTAATTATAAGAACTTATTAGAAGTGGATTTATTATATTGTTTTATCAATGGTCTTGTATCATAATCCCCTTTTGACTCTGCGCTGGTGATTCTACTATTATTAGTGAACAATAATTGAATAATTCCTTCATAGAGATCGAGGACATAATTCACATGGATATAGTAAGTCTCGCTTGGGCTGCTTTAATGGTAGTCTTTACATTTTCCCTTTCACTCGTAGTATGGGGACGAAGTGGACTCTAGAAGTATTACTAATTGAGTTTAGGAATAAAACTCTATCCATTTTTTTTAGATATTGTTTTGTTCGGCAAATCCTTTATTTTTTTTTATTTCACTATTTCCAGTTAAAAATGGAATTCGAAAATATTTTCATTTCGAAATTATATTGTATTGGATTCTAGTGGAGTAATGTATTCTATAAATAATATACGAACTCTTTCAATCAAACAACAAACAAATATTTCAATTATTTCTATGTTCGTATTTCAAAAGTAAAAGGACTACAAATGGTCGGAAATTTATGCCAATCGAATTATTCAGAAATTTTCTATATGGAAAATGAGGAAGAACGAAATCCTTTTTACTTTTTATTTGTTTCCATCTTTCCTCTCCAAAGAGAAAAAAAAAAGAGTTCTGTTATTATTTTACATTACGTGGATACACTTTTTTATGGGAAACAAGATAGACATAGTGTGGTGGTTGTCCAAGGAGATACTACACATAATAAAATAGTGTCTTTAGCAAATCGCATATTGCGCATTTACCACTTGTTTTATTATTTGTTTTCTAATTTTAGAAATTGGATTTGTGCTGGGCTTTTTTTCATTTTATATCATGGTTCAAACGTTAAAAATAGGTGAGGTTTACTAATCCTTTTAGAAATACGAGGAGGTTGCCGCGGAACCCCATGGATCCTCTGTCAACTGTTCAATCAATCACTTATTCGTGTAATGCTAACAAGAAGATTACTTGATTTTCTTTTATTATATTATCCCCATACCCTTCTTTTTTCTTTCATTGATTTTATTCTTTCTTTCAATAAATATCGGAATTCATATTAAAATAAAAAAGAATAAGAAATCTACGAATTCGAATCGTAAGAGTAAGACTTTCGATCCTTTCAGATTGATTGGAATCAACACAAATCAAATAGAAATAGATGAAGCAAAGAAATAGAATTGGGACACGCTACTATGTACATTATATATGGAATTGATAGCTATTCTAGATATATAAAAATGTCGATTGATATATATTAAATTAACCTCTATCTTCATTTCATAGAGCCAACTTTATTTTATATCGTACAATAATAATACTATTCTAGTATGGTAGAAAAAATCTTTTTCTACCATACTAGATAGTAGCTCATAGAATACTCCCGATTCTAATTCGCTCATTTCATTTAAAAGGCGAAATGGGAATTCTTTTTATTTATTGTATTTCTTTTCTTCAATCATTGATAAGAACTAAAAAGTCACAAGTTTCATTCAAATTAATCACTTTGACTTACTGTTTTTACGTATATTATAAGTAAAAAAGCAGTAGGAACTAGAATGAACAATGCAGTAGCAATAAATGCGAGAATATTTACTTCCATAATTTCATCGTTTCATTTTTCTTTAATTCGCAATACCTCGGGATTTAATCCCATAGAGATGATAAATCTTTTGTCTGTAAATTCAACAGGATGAATTACATCTCGATGTAATCGAATCGGATCAATATCATGAATAACAATATCTGACAAATCGATTCATCGTCAAGAATTGAATAGTATAACATAGGACGATCTTTTATCCATTTTATCCATACCGAATTCAAAAGTAAATTCCTGATACAATCCAAAATTCCTTTATTTTACTTTTTTTTTTCATTCTTTTACACCCTTTCTTTTCTATAACCTACCGCCTTCTTTGGACAATCAGTTGGTGAAGTATCATCTAATCACCTTTACACTTACCATTGATTCTAAACAAACGCAAACAAACAATAGAAGAAATGAAAAAAATCAAAAGAAAGGGGGGTTCCTGTTGGAAATGAAATTTGACTGTTTCTATTCCCTTTCAAAAAAAAAATGGAAGACTGAATTGTTGTATTTTTTTATTGTATTTGGATCCATCGGGACTGACGGGGCTCGAACCCGCAGCTTCCGCCTTGACAGGGCGGTGCTCTGACCAATTGAACTACAATCCCAGGGAAATAACATACAAAAATATACAGTATACATATTATTATGATTTCATTCAAATACTTTCGGTATGGATATGCCTTTTAGCAAGAGCGGCATGGATTACTAATAGTCTTTTCATTATTTCCAAATCAATTGGAGATAATCAATCTTTCAACGAAAAAGTTCTTTTTTTTTTTTCTTTACTCTTTTCTTTAGACTTTACACTTCCCCATCTTGATATGAATCTAGATCATTAGCAAGATCAAAACTTGTTGAAAAAAAAACAAATAGAGTAAAGAAATAGCGATAGCGGTACGGATAAGATATATCAATATCAGAATCCAAAAATTTGACTTTTGATTTTTTCTATTGGTATAGAGGATTTCTGGAGAAGAAGAAATGGTTTATCATTTCATGGCGGATCGGCGAATTATTGGGCCGAGCTGGATTTGAACCAGCGTAGACATATTGCCAACGAATTTACAGTCCGTCCCCATTAACCGCTCGGGCATCGACCCGGGAAGAATCAATCCAGGCTTAGTGATAATCCATGGTCAACTTCCTTTCGTAGTACCCTACCCCCAGGGGAAGTCGAATCCCCGCTGCCTCCTTGAAAGAGAGATGTCCTGAACCGCTAGACGATGGGGGCATACTTGCCCGACCGCCATCAATCATACTATGATCATAGTATGAATAGTTTTTTGAAATTGTCAATAGAATGGAATCATATGACTCAATACAAAGGATTTTTCTATCTTTCACGATTCTAATTCTATATAATTTTTATAGAATTTTATAGAATTTTTGGATTATTTATATTCATGAATCGTT